CGTCAATCCTCCAGGACCTAAATAACTCAATTTTCGCCCATGAACGATTTGTGTCAATGGATTAGTTCGATCCAAAACTTGAGATAAGGGATGTAAGCCAAAAAAAGATTCATAAGTGGTTGTTAATGAAGTCGAAGTTACCAAATTTTGAGGAGTCGGTATCATTTTATGCCGGATTGCTCCACATATAGTTCCTCGAACCGCATTTTCTAAACGAACAAGGGCTAATCCGAATTGATCCTGTAACAGATCTGCTACAGAACGAATACGCTTATTTTTCAAGTGATTCATATCGTCAAGTGTGCCCATTCCAAATTTCATTCCGATCAAATGATCTGCAGCAGCCAATATATCCCGTGGTAACAAAAATGTATTGTTTTGGGGTATATCAAGATTTAGTCTCCGGTTCATATTTCGTCGACCAATCCTTCCTAATTCACATCTTTGTTGAAAAAATTTCTTTTGTAATTCCTTACATAAGGACTCAGAAAATACCGGATCCCCGCCTATACAAGCGAATTGTTGATAAAACTCCAAAATTGCATTTTCTTTTGACCCAATCTTTTTTTTCTCTTTATCATTCAGGAAAGACAAAAAAATTTCGGGATAACAAACATTATCTAGAATTTCTTTTAGATTTGAACCCATAGCCGATGATAGAACTAGAATAGATATTTTTTGTTTCCTACTCACGCGGGCCCATATCCTTGCTTTTCTATCAATTTCTAATTCTAATCTCCCTCCCCAATCTGATATTATAGTACTGGTATAAACAGAAATTCCGTTATGATCCAATTCGGAACGATAGTAAATACCGGGACTTTGCAATATTTGATTGATTACAATTCTGTATATTCCATTTACTATAGAGGTGCCCAGGGAATTCATTAGAGGAATGTTTCCAATAAAAACAGTTTGTTCTTGTATATCTCTACCGCTTTTCCAAATTAATCCCGCGGGTACATATAATTCGGAAGAATATGTGAGTGATTCATATACAGCATCTCTTTCTTTTATCAAGGGTTCTACCAATTGATATCTTTCCACAAATAATTGAAATTCAATTTCTTGATCTGTATCTTCAATTTTTGGAAACTTATGAAATTCTTCCGCCAAGCCCCGATTAATGAACCCACAAAATCCCTCAAATTGTATCTGATTAAATCCTGGTATTGTGGACATTTCCTCTTTTTTATTCCGGAACATCTTAACTTTCCTCTTTAATCGAAAAAATTCCATTATTGCTAGATTGACCTATATGGTTAGGTTAGTTCGATGAAGAGTGAGCCAATAATGGAATGTATATTCTGTTTACTGAATCACATGAAATTTTAACCAACTCCATATCTCTATTTCATACGTATGAACGGAAACGAGACGTAAGAATGAAGATTATTTTTGACACAAGTTCAAATTTGCGACAGGAATTAATAAAACATTTTTCCTTTACCATTCTATATAATTCTATATTCTATAATAATTCTATATATATATTAGAATAGAATTAAATATATATAAATATATATATTAGAATAGAATTAATACAGAATTCAAAATTCAAATATGCTGATTCTTTATAGGAATATATGCATAAGAATAAGAGAGAGATCCTCTGTTCTGTGTAACAATTTCTTTTTTAGGGTTTACATATACACATATATGGTGTTATAATTCAAAATTAAGATTGAAAATAATTTATACTGATTTGTTATTTGCTTTTCTTATGCAATTAAGGAAACACATGTTTTGAGATACAAATTTAGTTCACTAATTCAACATAAATTAGGTAAATGAAATGGTTACTGCCTGAATTTTTCAATCTATGACTGGAAACCCCCTTTTTTTCTTTCAAAAAAAAAAATAAAATTACTAAATTTAGTACTAGAATAATGGAGTATAGATAATATTTTTATTCCTAATTTTGGATCAGATTTGGCGACATGGCCAAGTGGTAAGGCGGGGGACTGCAAATCCTTTATCCCCAGTTCAAATCTGGGTGTCGCCTGATTGACAAAATTTTTAGAATCTGTAAGTTCTAGAAAAGACTGTAAATTTTTCTCAGCATGGGGATTTTGGGTGTGACCCCACCGTACCAATCCAATAGGATGAAGTGAAGGTTGCTTCACTTATTAATTTAATAATGGGTTCGGGCCATTTATTTAATTCAATGGATGAATTAAATAAATTAGGAAATGGAGGTCCTATCCTAATAATCTGTCTTAATAGTATATACATTTTTCTATATATTTTTATATCTTTTGCTTATACAAAAGGTAACAAAAGAAACAATAGATCTTACTATTAGAAAGACTCCTTTGATATTGATATAAGAAAGAAAGGGTATATGTATCGTATTTGTACTTACGGCTCACTTCTACCGAAAATCCAATACAATAATATAGAATTTGCTACGATTAGCTTCATTGGATTTGAAGCATCAATCGTTTTAAATCAGAATCCCATTTTGACTCTGTGCCGTTAATTCCACTATGATTATTGATCAATAATCATAGTGGAATCATTCCTTGATAGAGATAGGAGACATAATTTACATGGATATAGTAAGTCTCGCTTGGGCTGCTTTAATGGTAGTCTTTACATTTTCCCTTTCGCTCGTAGTATGGGGGAGGAGTGGACTCTAGAGACACTACCATAATTGTAAATTGATTTATATTATATAAACCTATATTATATCTGTATACAATATTGGATAGTGTGTAGAAAAAACTATAGATATTATATTTATATTTCTACACACTATCTCATCATTTCTTCAATTATTGACAAGAACTAATAATTCTAATTCTAGTTTCATTAAAATTAATTATTTTGACTGGCTGTTTTTACGTAAATGATAAGTAAAAAAGCGGTAGGAACTAGAATGAACAGTGTAGTAGCAATAAATGCGAGAATATTAACTTCCATAATCTCATTTTTTTTTGTTTCGCAATAACTCGGGATCTAATCCCATAGAGATGAAAAATTTGATTCCTGTAAATTCAATAAGTTAATTGTATCCTGATGATGCCAAATGGATCAAAATATTATGAATAACAATAGATCTAATCTATCAAATCAATATAATTGTCGAGAATTTAATAGTATAACATAGGAAGACTTTTTATCCATACTAAATCAAAAATTCAATTTCTAATCCAATTCCAATATAGAATGCTATTGAATTTTTCGTCCTTTTCCATTCTTTCTTTTCTATAACCTACCTTCTTCGTTCTACTTACTTAATACAGACAATTAATTTAAGTATCCGACGAGGTATCAGATGACCGGTATTCAATGGGTCAGGTCACACCTAAGACCCAAACAATATAAGTGAGATGGAAAAAGGACGGATTAAAAGATCTAATATTCCAACAGATTTACTAAAAAGGGGTACCTTGCTTGGTCTTTATATTTATTATTTATGAAAAAAAAATTAAATAATTTTAATTAAGATTATTATATATTATATATAATTTATGATTTTAAATTCTAAATTAATAGATTTAATTAATATTAATTATTAATATAATTAATTAATATAATATCCTCTTCTCTTTCTTGGATTGGGGGAGAACACATACATAAAAAAATTAGCATGCGATTTGAATGAGATAGATTTTTTTAATTAAAATATAGAGGATACACAAGTCGGAGTTGGAATTGGAAAAGGGCGCAGTTAAAAATAAAAAGGCGCTCTGTTCCGCCGAGGTAATTATGTTAAGTTCATTGTATATTGTACAACAAAGGAATACAATTTTTGTATGTACTCCTGGTAAAAATATGGGCACTCTACTCCATTTCATTATTCAAGAACAATCAAAAAATAAAGTCAAATGAATAACGAATATGGTATCTCTTAAAATACTGACATAGAGTAATATAACCGATCGTACCAATCAATCTAGGTATGTCTCTTCCTTATCAATCGGTACTATTCCGTAGTGAAAGAAATGAAAATTCCCGCATTTCTTTTGTCTGATGATAAATATCAAAATATCAATGTGAAACGAAAAAAAAAAAAAAAAATAAGGATTCTTAGATCTTGCTCCCTGTCCCACTTTTCTGTAAAAAGTGGGAGATGAATTGATAAATTCATCGGATCCTAGTTCGGGACTGACGGGGCTCGAACCCGCAGCTTCCGCCTTGACAGGGCGGTGCTCTGACCGATTGAACTACAATCCCAGCGAGGTGTATGGCATACATATTCTTATGGTTTCATAAGAACATTCTATTCGTCTCGTCGTGTTGTAACAGAAACAAAAATGATATACTGATATCATATCCACATGGATATGAACTATAGCAATAATTACTAGTAACCGGTGGTTCTTTTTTTTTTATTGTCAAAAATGACTAATTAAAAAATATGGATAGATCAAAAAAATGGTTGATCTTTATTTTGACGGATAGGGCATTTCTATTTCTGGAGGACAAATTAAACTGGTTAGATCGTATTCAATGGAGCGGCGAATTATTGGGCCGAGCTGGATTTGAACCAGCGTAGACATATTGCCAACGAATTTACAGTCCGCCCCCATTAACCGCTCGGGCATCGACCCAGGAAGAATTAATTCTAGGTTTAGTTATAATCCATGATCAACTTCCTTTCGTAGTACCCTACCCCCAGGGGAAGTCGAATCCCCGCTGCCTCCTTGAAAGAGAGATGTCCTGAACCGCTAGACGATGGGGGCAGATCCGCCCGACCATCAGCATACTATGCTGATAGTATGATAAGTTTTTTGGAATTGTCAATATACAATATAATTATAATATATTATATAACTAGATCAAAAGAGTCTTTTCTACTTTGAAATTTTTAACATTAATATACATAAATCTAGATAACTTTAATTTACAATACAGATTAATATAGATATATATATTATTATGTATTATAATACAATGCATAGCATAGTATTATATAATATATATACAGATTAATGAAACAAAGTTATAGTAGTAGGATTGGGTAGTGCTTGATCCGACAGAAAAAAGGGATA